TTAAAAATCTCTGCCTTCTTTGAAATATCATGAACAGTTCCCGTAGGTTGAGCGCCTTTTTCAAGGAAATATAGAATAGCAGGAACATTTGAATAAGTTTGATTCTTTATCGGATCATAAAAACCAACTTTCTGAAGATCTCTTCCTTCTCTTCGGAATCGAACATCAATTGCAACAATTCGATAGACGGCTCATTGGGATAGATGTAGATGAACAATACCCCCCCTAGAAACGTATAAGAAGTTTTCTCCTCGTACGGCTCAAGAAAAAATGATTAGAAGTTTTATGTCTATGTATAGAATTATCATAGCAAATAGATCCATAAAATCATCCAAGCAATTAGACTAGAATTTTAGTCCTTTTTCTTTCCTAAAAAAGTTTGTACTCATAACTCAAGTTGGATAACTTCCAAAATAGCTCAAAGACAATCCTTAAGCATTTCATTTATTGAGTGGTCTCTAACCCCCTTTTTGTCTTGTTTAGATTTAGAATCTTTTTTTTATTCTTCATTCTGATTTAGTTGTTGAGACAATTTAAAATGGTGTTTCCTTGTTCCAGAATCCTTTATCTTTTCTTTGAATCATTGGGTTTAGACATTACTTCGGTGATCCTTAATCCTTTCAAAATGGCAGCAACATACCTTTTTTTGTGATTTTTTTCTATCAAATCTATCAAAGAATCATAAGAACGGTTGATTCCCGCGTGTTACACTTTTGACCGAAAAAGTTTTATCAAGTCCAAAAAATTTTATTTTTTTTATTAAAATTATGAAAACTTTCTCGAATTGAATCCTTTCAATTTCTATATCGAAGATATACTTACGAAGTTGGAACAACTTATTCATTGGCACTAACCCTAGACCCTTGCCCTTGAGAAATTAATTAATACCTTCTACTCGAGCTCCATCATGTACTATTTACATTATAACCCCCAAAAAGCTGAGGTTTCTAGTTGAGTAGAACAAAGGATGTTGAGCCAAGAGCACTTTCATTCCCAATAAAATGGTGGATTCTTACATCCACAGCGGATTATGTCCTTCAAGTCGCACGTTGCTTTCTACCACATCGTTTCAAACGAAGTTTTACCATAACATTCCTCTCATTTGGAACCAGTATGTAATTGATTCAATTATGGAATCATGAATAGTCATTGGTTCTGTCGGTAAATGGTAATCTATGCTTTTGTCACTTTATATGGTTACCAATGGGTAGATATTTTCTGAAAAAGTCTCAGCAATAATTTATTAATCCCCATATTTCTAAATGTAATTTCTATATATCTATATTTCATTAACATGAATAAATTAGTGCGTCTTTGAATCTCCATGACTCGATAGGATCGAGTCACCTATCTCACACTTCTTCGAGTATAAAGGACTCAGAATAAGCCATTAAAAAGATTTATAAAAATCTAATTAAAACAATTTACTACTTCCACATCATTAATAATGTTTTTGACTAAGTACCACATTGTTTTATCACGGATCGATCCATGTTTATTTTTAAATTAAAACCACCAACGATTTATGGATAAGTGGATCAAAAATATTGATATATAACAGACCGGCATATTTCAGCGTCATTGAAAATGAAAATAAATATGGATATGGATATGGTACCTAATCTCTAAGTAATTAACTTCAATATGAATATACGGGGGATGGGCATAGAATGAAAGGCCGTCCTACCTTTTTTATTCCAAATTATTGCGATCTATGTTCCTATCTAACCTGATCATAAATGGATTAAGTTACATCTGGGTATCTCAATTCAGCTCGAGAAAAAAAAGATGATTCAGAAAGGAAGAGGCATCAGCAAAAATTAGAAATAAAGAATCCCATTCTATTCAATATTAGAATTAGAAAACAAAGGAAAGGGCTGCTCAAAAAAGCAATCTTTTTTCTGATATTTATATAATAATTATAATAATATAATTAATAATATAATGGATGCTCTGGGACGGAAGGATTCGAACCTCCGAATAGCGGGACCAAAACCCGTTGCCTTACCACTTGGCCACGCCCCATTTAGATTTATATTCTAAACTAATAAACACTAATATTAGTAGTGGTTGTTCGTCAATTCCAGTGCAAATCAATATCTATGAAATCCATTGTTGATAGGATTTTGCCACGTGTAGATATAGAATTAACCTGGAATTGATTGATCATTACTGATTGATCATTACATATAATTTAATTAAGATATAAGATATTGTATAAAAGTATGATTTCTTCTATTCTCTATTATCTTTTGAGAATGGAAGGATTTTTTATTGGGTGAGTGAGTTCAAAGGCTTTTTTGGTCTACTTTACCTTCGTCATTATTTTTTGCCTTATATCAATAATATCAATAAGATATCAATAACTCAATCAAAATGCAATTATCTACAATAAAAAAATCTTTGCTATGCCTAATATTTTTAGTTTGATCGGTATCTGTCTTAATTCTGCCCTTTATTCGAGTAGTTTTTTCTTTGCCAAATTACCCGAGGCCTACGC